AATAAAGTGCCTGATAAAAGGATTATCGTGATAGGATAAGAAATGTAATTAAAATTACCTTTATTACACTTAATAGAATTAAACTATTACCTAGAATATCAAAAATTCTTGTGCACCATACACCAAAATGTATTATATTAGAAAAGTAAGCTAAATAAGCTAATGGGTTCATACCCCATCTATAGAGGAAATCCTCTCTTCTCTAATGATCAACAATTCAACAAAAATCCTCTTATTATTAACCCTAATAAGAGGTATGTTAATTTCAATTTCATCAAATTCATGATTAGGAGCATGAATAGGATTAGAAATTAACTTATTATCATTTATTCCTTTAATATCAACCAACAAAAATATCTACACAACAGAAGCTTCAATAAAGTACTTTATTGTACAGGCTTTAGCATCCTCAACCCTATTATTCTTAATTATTGCAAAATCAATAATTGAAGAATTTTATATAATTAGTAATAACCCACTAACATCAATTATTATCAATACACCTTTATTATTAAAAGGTGGTGCTGCTCCTTTCCACTGATGATTCCCAAGAATTATAGAAGGTTTAAGATGAAATAATTGTTTTATCTTAATAACCATCCAAAAAATTGCTCCCTTAATATTAATTTCATATTCACTAAATATAAATACCTTCATATGAATTATTATTTTAATATCCGTAATAATTGGATCTATTGGAGGATTAAATCAAATTTCTATCCGAAAGATTTTAACATATTCTTCAATTAATCACATAGGTTGAATATTAGCAGCTATAAATATTGGAGAAAACATATGAATTATTTATTTTCTAATCTATTCAATACTAATCCTAACAATTATCATAATTATTAAATTATACCAAATTTCATTTATTAATCAAACATTTCTAATAATGAATGAAACACCTCTAATAAAATTTTTAATATTTTCTACCTTATTATCACTAGGTGGTCTACCTCCATTTATTGGATTTTTACCAAAATGAATTATCATTCAATACATAATTATTAACGAAATAAATCTAATTATTTCATTAATAGTGATTATATCATTAATAACACTATACTACTATTTACGTATTTCCTATGCAAGATTCATAATTTCGTATATTGAAACAAAATGAAATATCCAATATCATAAAAATAATAAAATTATCTCAACAACAGTAATTATATCATCAATTTCCATAATAGGTTTAATATTATGTACAATAATCATCAACATTTTCTAAATAAAATTTTGAAGGCTTTAAGTTAAACCAAACTAATATCCTTCAAAGCTATAAATAAAGATATAATCTCTTTAAGCCTTAGTAATTTATAATTACTCCTATAGAATTGCATTCTATTATCATATAATAATGAATACAAGGCCTAGTAGAAGAGAATTATATCTCCTTAATAGATTTACAATCTATCACCTATATTTATACCTCAGCCATTCTACTAACCTTGCAACGATGAATATTTTCAACTAATCATAAAGATATTGGAACATTATATTTTATCTTTGGTGCATGATCAGGAATAGTAGGTACATCATTAAGAATATTAATTCGTGCTGAACTTGGTCAACCTGGTTCACTTATTGGTGATGATCAAATCTATAATGTGATTGTAACAGCGCATGCTTTTGTTATAATTTTTTTCATAGTAATACCAATTCTAATTGGTGGTTTCGGAAACTGATTAGTTCCTTTAATATTAGGAGCTCCCGATATAGCATTTCCACGAATAAATAATATAAGATTTTGACTATTACCACCATCATTATCTTTATTACTAGCAAGAAGTATAGTAGAAAGAGGAGTAGGTACAGGTTGAACCGTTTATCCACCATTAGCAAGAGGTATTGCACATGCAGGAGCATCAGTTGATTTAGCAATTTTTTCATTACATTTAGCCGGAGTATCATCTATTCTAGGTGCTGTAAATTTTATTTCAACAACAATTAATATAAAACCAATTAATATAAAACCAGAACGAATCCCATTATTTGTATGATCTGTTGGAATTACAGCTTTACTTCTATTATTATCCCTTCCAGTTCTTGCTGGAGCAATTACAATATTATTAACTGATCGAAATTTAAATACATCATTCTTCGATCCTGCTGGAGGAGGTGATCCAATTCTTTATCAACATTTATTTTGATTTTTTGGTCATCCAGAAGTATATATTTTAATTTTACCAGGATTTGGTATAATTTCACACATTATTTGTCATGAAAGAGGTAAAAAAGAAGCATTTGGAAATTTAGGAATAATTTTTGCTATATTAGCAATTGGTCTATTAGGTTTTGTAGTATGAGCTCATCATATATTTACTGTAGGTATAGATGTTGATACACGAGCATACTTTACATCAGCCACTATAATTATTGCAGTTCCAACAGGAATTAAAATTTTTAGTTGACTAGCAACTGTTTATGGATCCCAATTATCTTATAGAGCTCCCTGTTTATGATCTTTAGGATTTGTTTTCCTCTTTACTATTGGAGGTTTAACAGGAGTTGTATTAGCAAATTCATCAATTGATATTGTATTACATGATACTTATTATGTAGTAGCTCATTTCCATTATGTATTATCAATAGGAGCAGTATTTGCTATTATAGCAGGTTTTATTCAATGATATCCATTATTTAGAGGATTAACTATAAACCCAAAATGATTAAAAATACAATTTGCAACCATATTTATTGGAGTAAATTTAACATTCTTTCCCCAACATTTTCTTGGATTAGCAGGAATACCTCGTCGTTATTCAGATTATCCTGATGCCTATACAGCATGAAATGTAGTATCATCTATTGGATCAATAATTTCATTTATTGGAGTTTTAATATTTATTTTTATTATATGAGAAAGAATAAGAACAAATCGACAAATTTTATTTCCAACCCAAACAAGAAATTCAATTGAATGATTACAAAATTTACCTCCAGCAGAACACAGTTATTCAGAATTACCAACTATTATTAACTATTAATTAAATTATCATATTAGAAATTCTAATATGGCAGATAAGTGCAATGGATTTAAGCTCCATATATAAAGAATATAATATATACTTTTATTAGAAAATGACAACATGAGCTAATTTAAATTTACAAGATAGAGCTTCACCTATTATAGAACAACTAATTTATTTCCATGATCATGCTCTTATAATTATTATTATAATCCTATTAGTAGTATCATATATAATAATTGCAATAATTTTCAATAAATATATTAATCGATACTTACTAGAAGGCCAAATAATTGAACTAGCCTGAACCATTGCTCCTGCTGTAATTCTAGTATTTATTGCAGTACCATCACTACAACTTTTATATTTAATAGATGAAATTAATACACCTACAGTATCATTAAAAACTATTGGACATCAATGATACTGAAGTTATGAATATTCAGACTTTATAAAAGTTGAATTTGATTCATATATAACACCTCAAAATGAAATAGATATTAATTCATTTCGTCTTCTAGATGTTGATAATCGAGCAGTATTACCAATAAATACTTTTATTCGAATTATTGTAACAGCTGCTGATGTTTTACACTCATGAACAATTCCTAGTCTTGGAGTAAAAGCAGATGCAACTCCAGGTCGACTAAATCAAGTTAGATTTTTAATCAATCGACCTGGTATTTTATATGGACAATGTTCTGAAATTTGTGGAGCAAATCATAGTTTTATACCTATTGTAATTGAAAGTGTATCTACAAATAGATTTATTAATTGAATTATAAGAATAAACGAATCATTAGGTGACTGAAAGCAAGTAATGGTCTCTTAAACCAATTTATAGTAAATTTAGCAATTACTCTTAATGAGAAAAATTAGTTAAATAATAACATTATTTTGTCAAAATAAAATTATTCCTTAGAATATTTTTCTATTCCACAAATAATACCATTAAGATGATTAATATTATTTATTTTTTTTTCTATTATATTTATATTATTCAATTTTATAAATTATTTTTCATATATTCCAATCAAAAATAATATAAAAGAGAAAAATATAAAAAATAAAATTTCTAATTGAAAATGATAGTTAACCTTTTTTCCGTTTTTGACCCTTCAACAAGCATAATAAATATATCAATTAATTGAATCAGTACTATATTAGGACTAACTATTATTCCAATAAGATTTTGAATAATTCCATCACGACATTATATTTTATGAAATAAATTATTAATAAACTTATATAAAGAATTCAAAATATTATTAGGAAATAAAAATATTAACAAAGGATCATCTCTTATTTTTATTTCATTATTCTCAATAATTATATTCAATAATTTTCTTGGTTTATTCCCTTATATCTTTACTAGAACAAGTCATATAACAATAACATTATCATTAGCTCTACCCTTATGAATTAGATTTATATTATTTGGATGAATTAACAATACACAACATATATTTGCTCATCTTGTTCCTCAAGGAACACCACCAATTCTAATACCATTTATAGTATGTATTGAAACAATTAGAAATATAATTCGACCAGGTACATTAGCTGTACGATTAGCAGCAAATATAATTGCTGGACATTTACTATTAACATTATTAGGAAATACAGGACCATCTTTAAATTATACCTTATTAACACTATTAATTATTACACAAATTACTCTATTAATTTTAGAATCAGCAGTAGCTATTATTCAATCCTATGTATTTGCAGTTTTAAGAACCTTATATTCTAGAGAAGTTAATTAATGACAAGACATGCAAATCATCCATTTCATTTAGTAGATCAAAGACCTTGACCATTAACTGGTGCTATTGGAGCTATAATTACAATAATAGGTATAATTAAATGATTTCATCAATATAATCAAGAATTATTAATAATTGGAATAATTATTATATTATTAACTATAATTCAATGATGACGAGATATTGTACGAGAAGGTACTTATCAAGGATTACATACTAAAATAGTAATTAAAGGATTACGATGAGGAATAATTTTATTTATTATTTCAGAAGTATTTTTCTTTATTTCTTTCTTCTGAGCATTCTTTCATAGAAGATTATCACCTACTATTGATATTGGATCTCTATGACCTCCAATAGGTATTTATCCTTTCAACCCTTTACAAATTCCACTATTAAATACAGCCATTCTACTTGCATCAGGAGTTACAGTAACATGAGCTCATCATGGATTATTAGAAAATAATTATAATCAAGTTTTACAAGGATTATTCTTTACTGTTATTTTAGGTATTTATTTTACTATTTTACAAGCATATGAATATATAGAAGCACCATTTACTATTGCAGATTCAATTTATGGATCAACATTTTTTATTGCAACAGGTTTTCATGGTCTACATGTAATTATTGGAACAACATTTTTAATTACATGTTTATTACGTCATATAACTTTACATTTTTCATCTAATCATCATTTTGGTTTTGAAGCAGCAGCTTGATATTGACATTTTGTAGATGTTGTATGATTATTTTTATATATTTCTATCTACTGATGAGGTAGATAAAAATTTATCTAATATATTATAGTATATTTGACTTCCAATCAAAAAGTTTGTATAAACAAGATAAATAATTATATTAACAAGATTATCTATTATTATAATTATTTCATTATCCATAATTATTATAACTATTGCAACATTATTATCAAAAAAATTAATTGAAGATCGTGAAAAAAGATCACCTTTTGAATGTGGTTTTGATCCTAAAAGATCAGCACGACTACCTTTTTCATTACGTTTCTTTCTAATTGCAGTAATTTTCTTAATTTTTGATGTAGAAATTGCCTTATTATTACCGATATCAATTATTATATATATATCTAGAATTATAATATGAATAATCGTTAGAATAACTTTTCTGATAATCTTGTTAATAGGACTATATCATGAATGAAATCAAGGATCATTAGAATGAGCATCATAGGGTAGTAGTTAAATATAACATTTGGGTTGCATTCAAAAAGTATTGATTATTCAATCTATCTTAAGTAAGAAGTAATTAATTACAATCAGTTTCGACCTGAAAATTAGATATTAATAAAATATCCTTATTTTTAACTGAAACCAAAATAGAGGTATATTACTGTTAATAATAAGATTGAATAATCAATTCCAGTTAAGGAAATATGAAGAACAAGTAAAAGCTGCTAACTTATTACTTTAACGGTTAAATTCCGTTTATATTTCTAATTTATATAGTTTAATATAAAACACTATATTTTCATTATAGAAATAAAGATCTTTAATCTTTTATAAATACTTAAAGATTTAATAAAATCTCATTAATATCTTCAATATCATGCTCTTATATAAGCTATTTAAGTATATATTAAAATCTAATATAAATATAATAATAATTATTCACATAACAAAAAATATAAGAAAAAATTTTAAATTATTATATTGCCATCACTGATTAACTTTTCTAATATATATAAATAATATATATATACCTTGACCCCCAATATATTCTCTTCAACCTGAATCAAAAACTTTATATGATTTATAACCAATATATAATGGAATAAAAGATATACCATAAGTAGAAATATATGGTATAAATCATATAGAACCTATAAATCTTGAATATAAATAAAATTTAATAGATAATAACTTTATACTAATACTTAATTTAGAAATTTCAAAACCAAATCAACCTCCTAAAAATCTAATTAATAAAACTAAAATCCTCAAATAAAATGGTAAACAAATTATCAATGGAGTAGGAAAAATAATTCAACTAATAAAACTACCACCTATAATAGCTATAAATAATAATCCCAATATACCTATATTTATATTTAAATTACTTTCATATATATTAATAATTCTTGATATATTAAAATCTCCACATAAAGTATAATAAAATAAACGTAATGAATAACAAACAGTTAAACCAGTAGAAAAAAAAAATAAGAAAAAACTAAAAACATTAATATATCTTAATGATACTAATTCTAAAATTAAATCCTTAGAATAAAATCCAGCTAAAAAAGGTATACCACATAATGCAAAATTAGCAACACATAAACATGTAGAAGTTAAAGGTATTTGAAAAGACAAATTACCTATACAACGAATATCCTGAGAATCCCTTATAACATGAATTAATATACCAGCACACATAAATAATAATGCTTTAAATAATGCATGTGTTAATAAATGAAAAAATGCTAGTATAGAAAAACCCATAGATAAAATTCTTATTATTAAACCTAATTGTCTAAGAGTAGATAAAGCAATAATCCTCTTCAAATCATATTCAAAATTAGCCCCCAAACCAGCTATAAATATAGTTAATCCAGAAATAATTAAAATAAAAGTATTTAATCAATCACTAAAAACAACTCTAAATCGAATTAGTAAATAAATACCAGCAGTCACTAAAGTAGATGAATGAACTAAAGCTGATACTGGTGTTGGAGCAGCTATAGCTGCAGGAAGTCAAGAAGAAAATGGAATTTGAGCTCTCTTAGTTATAGCTGCCAATACTACTAGAAAAGAAATAATTTCTATTTCTTTTCTACCTTTTAATAAATCCAAATAATAAATATAATTCCATCTACCAAAATTTAATATTCAAGCAATAGCTATTAATAAAGAAACATCTCCAATTCGATTAGATAATGCAGTAATTATTCCTGCATTATAAGATTTTATATTCTGATAATAAATTACTAAACAATAAGAAACCAAACCCAAACCATCTCAACCCAATAAAATTCTAATTAAATTAGGACTAATAATTAAAAATATTATTGATATTACAAATATAAGAACTAATAAAATAAATCGATTAATATTTAAATCTCCATATATATAATCATTACTATATAAAATAACTAAAGAAGAAATAAAAAAAACAAATCCTATAAAAATTAAAGATATTCAATCAAATAAAAATGTCATAACAATAGATCTTGAATTTAAACTAATAATATCCCACTCAACAAAATAAATCAAATTATTTATAATAAAATAAAAACTTAAAAAAATTAAGAAAAAACTAAAAATAATTAAAAAAATAAATCTAATAAAACAAATTGATATATATTTAATAACCTAAGATAAATTAATTATATCATTGATATCACAAATCAATATTTTATAAAATATTAAACTACTTAAGTTTATATTTTATAATCAAAATATAACAATATCACTACTTAAAATTAATAAATTCAAAGGAAATCAATGTAAAAATAATAATAAATATTCACGTGAATATCCTAAAGAACAAGAATAAATTCCAGAATAATATATACCATGTTGTCTATAAGAATATAAATATAAAGTATATGCAACTCTAAAAAAAGATAAAAAAATTAATACATAAATAGTAAAATAAGATCAACCAACTAAACCATTTAATAATCTAATTTCCCCTAATAAATTTAATGATGGTGGTGCTGCTATATTACAAGATCTTAATAAAAATCATCATATAGTTATTCTCGGTATAAATCTCATTAAACCTTTATTAATTAATAAACTCCGTCTCCCTAAACGTTCATAAGAAATATTAGCTAAACAAAATAAACCAGAAGAACACAAACCATGAGCAATTATTAAAATATAAGAACCACAAAATCCTCAATAATTTAAAGTTATTAAACTACCAATAACAATACCTATATGAGCCACAGAAGAATAAGCAATTAAAGCCTTAAGATCAGTCTGACGTATACAAATTAAACTTACAATAATACCACCAATTAATCTAATAGATACTCAAATATAATTAAATAAAGAAAAAAAAGATATTAAAATTATAAAAATACGTAATAAACCATAACCACCAAGTTTTAATAATACTCCAGCTAAAATTATTGAACCAGAAACTGGTGCTTCAACATGAGCTTTAGGTAATCATAAATGAACTAAAAATATTGGCATTTTAACTAAAAATGCCATAATTATACATAAATAAAACAAATTATTAATACAAAAGCTATTAATTAATAAAGGAATATATAATAAACCAAAAAAACTATATATATAAAATATACCAACCAATAAAGGAAGTGAAGCTAATAATGTATAAAATAGCAAATAAATACCAGCTTGAAGACGCTCAGGCTGATAACCTCAACCCAAAATTAAAAATAATGTTGGAATTAATCTACCCTCAAAAAACAAATAAAAGGAAAATATTCTTAATCTACTAAAAGTACAATAAAGCATAATTAATAATAATATAACAATAAATAAAAAAAAATTATTATAATAACCATAACGAAAAATAGATTCTCTTGCTATAATTATTAATACACAAATTCATAATCTTAATATAATTAAACCAAAAGAAATTATATCACAACCAAAAATATAACTTAAATTACCTCAACAAAATAAATAAGATATAGAAAAAACAAATATAAAACACAATAAAAATAATAAAGAATGAATTAATCATCAAGAATTTATTAATAAACATAAAGGGATTATAAAAATTAAATATATTAAAAACTTTAACATTGTAATATAATATATGATTGAAAATAATCATTACCAAAACTACGAATTATAGATACTAAAATTGATAAACCTAAAACACCTTCACAAACAGAGAAAGTTAAAAAAACCATTCTAAAAAACAATTCATAATTAAAACCATTTAAATAAATATATAATATTAAAAATAAAATTAGTACAATAAATTCTAAACTCAATAATACAATAAGCAAATGTTTATGACCAGAAGAAAATACCCAAATACCACAAAAAAATATAATAGAAAAAAAAATAATTATCATTAATGTTTTAATAATTTAATAAAAAATATTGGTCTTGTAAACCAAAAATAAGATAATATCTTTTAAAACTTCAAAGAAAAGATAAATCTCATCATTAATCTCCAAAATTAATATTTTAAATAAACTATTCTCTGAAATTAAAATAATTTTAAATACAATAATAATTACAAGACTAATATTTATACAAATAAAACATCCACTAGCCATAGGATTAATTCTATTAATTCAAACTATCATTATATGTATAATAAGAGGATTATTATCACAAAGATTTTGATTTTCATATGTATTATTTCTAATTTTTTTAGGTGGTATATTAGTTTTATTTATTTATGTAACAAGCCTAGCATCAAATGAAATATTTAATATATCAATAAAAATATTAATATTAATCATAATAATTATAATAATATTAATCTTATTAAATAAATTAAATATAAATATTAATAATATAGAAATAATTACACACGAAAATATTTATATAATAGAAAATGAAATAATAAATTCATTAACAAAATTATATAATCAACCAACAAATATAATTACAATTATATTAGCTTCTTATTTATTCTTAACATTAATTGCAATTGTAAAAATTACAAATATTTTAAAAGGCCCTTTACGACAAATAAATTAATGAATAAACCTATACGAAATAAACATCCCTTAATTAAGATTATTAATAATGCACTAATTGATTTACCAGCACCATCTAATATTAGAACATGATGAAACTTTGGATCACTATTAGGATTATGTTTAGTAATACAAATTATAACAGGATTATTTCTAGCAATACATTATTGTTCAAATATTGAAATAGCATTTTCAAGAGTAGCACATATCTGTCGGGATGTAAATTATGGTTGATTATTACGAACTATACATGCAAATGGAGCATCTATATTCTTTATTTGTATTTATATACATATTGGACGAGGAATATATTATGGATCATATAAATTTTTATATACTTGATCAGTAGGTGTTATAATTCTATTTTTAATAATAGCAACAGCTTTTATAGGATATGTTTTACCATGAGGTCAAATATCATTCTGAGGAGCAACAGTAATCACAAACTTATTATCTGCAATTCCATATTTAGGAATTGATTTAGTACAATGAGTATGAGGAGGATTCGCTGTTGATAATGCTACATTAAATCGATTCTTTACATTTCACTTTTTACTACCATTTATTGTAAGAGCAACTGTTATAGTACACCTTTTATTTTTACATCAAACAGGATCTAACAATCCAATTGGTTTAAATAGAAATATTGACAAAATTCCATTCCATCCTTATTTCACAATTAAAGATATAGTAGGTTTTATTATACTTATTATAATATTAAGAATATTATCACTAAAAGAACCATATATTCTAGGAGATCCCGATAATTTTATTCCAGCAAATCCTTTAGTTACACCCATCCATATTCAACCAGAATGATATTTCCTATTTGCATATGCAATTTTACGATCTATTCCTAATAAACTAGGAGGAGTAATTGCTCTCGTAATATCAATTGCAATTCTATTTATTTTACCTCTATATAAATCAAACTTCCAAGGTTTACAATTCTACCCTATTAATCAAATTATATTCTGACTAATAAGTAGAATTGTAATTCTATTAACATGAATTGGAGCACGACCTGTAGAAGATCCTTATATTATTACAGGTCAAATATTAACTATTTTATATTTCATATACTACATTATAAATCCTATAATAATAAAATTTTGAGATAATCTAAATAAATAAGTTAAAAAACTTAAGAAAAGTATATGTTTTGAAAACATAATAAAGAAGTTTAAATCTTCTATTAACTTATTACTTAAATTAATACACTTAAAGTAATAAAAACAAAAAAACTTTAATTCCTAAAAAGAATAATAAATAATTTAATGATAAAGGTAAAAATCCCCTTCAAGCCAAATATATCAATTTATCATAACGAAAACGTGGTATAGTACCACGAACCCAAATAAATAAAAAAGAAATAAAAGAAAGTTTAAAATAAAAAAATAAAGAATTTAAATCTCTACCTAAAAAGATAATACAAAATAATATACTCATAAATAAAATACTAGCATACTCAGCTAAAAAAATTAATGCAAATCCCCCACTTCTATATTCAACATTAAAACCTGAAACCAATTCAGATTCACCCTCAGCAAAATCAAAAGGAGTACGATTAGTCTCCGCTAAACATGAAATAAATCAAATTATTGACAAAGGAAAAGTAAAAAAAATTATTCATAAATAAAATTGAAAATTATAAAATTCCAATAAATTATATTTACCAATCAAAAATACAAAAGATAATAAAATTAAAGCCAATCTAACTTCATAAGAAATAGTTTGAGCAACAGCTCGTAATCCACCTAATAATGCATAATTTGAATTAGATGATCAACCAGCAATTATTACAGTATAAACACCCAAACTAGCACAACATAAAAAAAATAATAAACCTAACTCAAAAGAAACAAAACCAGTAAAATAAGGAATAATAAATCATACTAATAAAGCCAAAAACAATCTAAAAACAGGAGCAAAATAATAACATAAATAATTAGATAAAAAAGGAAAAGTCTGCTCCTTAGTAAAAAGTTTAATTGCATCTCTAAAAGGTTGTAAAATTCCAATAAAACCAACCTTATTAGGACCTTTACGAATATGAATATAACCAAGAACTTTACGTTCCAATAAAGTTAAAAAAGCTACACCAACTATAACAAAAATTACCAACAAAATAAAAATTATAAATAAACTAATAATTTCCTTTAACATAAATACTATCTATAGTAAAATCTATATATAAAGATTCTAAATCTATTGCACTTATCTGCCAAAATAGTAATAAAATTATTAATATTCATAAAATAAAAATTATTTTAAATATCTGGTCCTCTCGTACTAAGATATAAAATTTTCTATAGATAAAAACCAACCTGGCTTACACCGGTTTGAACTCAGATCATGTAAGATTTTAAAGGTCGAACAGACCTAAATTATTGAACTTCTACACCCAAATTAAAACTTAATCCAACATCGAGGTCGCAAACCCATCTATCAATAAGAACTTTCAAGAAAGATTACGCTGTTATCCCTAAGGTAATTTAATCTTATAATCAAAAAAAAATTGGATCAAAATATTATAAATCAATATATAAATAAAAAAAGAGTTATATAATTCTTTCCATCACCCCAACAAAATAAATAAAATAATAAAATATAAATCAAAACAAAATATAATATAATATTTATAAAACTCTATAGGGTCTTCTCGTCCCACAAAAAAATTTAAGCCTTTTAACTTAAAAATTAAATTTAATAAAATTAATAAGAAACAGATTATTCCTCGTCCAACCATTCATACCAGTCTTCAATTAAAAAACTAATGATTATGCTACCTTTGCACGGTCAAAATACCGCGGCCCTTCAAAATTAATCAGTGGGCAGGTCATATTTCATATTTAAATAAACAAGAAAAGATGTTTTTGATAAACATGCGAGAATAATTTATTTTGCCTAGTTCTTTTTAAAAATTAAACAAATAATTCCTAAAACTAAATAAAAAATTACTAATTCCATCATAATTATAAATAAAAAATAATTAAATATAAAGTTTTAATAAAATATTTAAATAATTATAAAAATAAAATTAACTCAAAATAAAATTTTAACAAACTTAAATTGATAGTTACTACAAAACCAACATAAATAAAAATATAATAAAATTATAAAAATATATTAAAGAGCTAATCCCCCTTAATATTAATATTAACATAATATAAACTACAAAGATAGACATATAAATTATTAATATATGAATTATATTCATTTCTTAAAAAACTAGATACAATTAAAGACGAATAACATATCACTACAAAATAATTATTATTAATATTTATAAAACAATAACCACAATAATTATTTAGATCCTTTAAAATCGAGAAATAAAAAATAAATAATAAAATTAAATAAACCCTGATACACAAGGTACAACAAATAATCCACTTTTAAAAATTAAAATACATCCAATACAGTAAAATTAAACTATAATTAAAAAAATTCAATCTATAATATATACAAAAACAATAAATTACTTTTAAAAAATAAAAAATACAAAACAAAAAAAAATAATCTACATAATTCAGATTATACCGAATTGCACGGAAAAATATTCAGTGTAAATGAAATTCTTAACTATAAAGATTTAATCTGTATACTAATTCATTCTAGCCACATCTTCCGATACAACCACTATGTTACGACTTATCTCAAATTAAAATATAATGAGAGCGACGGGCGATATGTACATATTTTAGAGCTAAAATCACTTTTATAATCTTTAAAAAATTACAATTAAATCCAATTTCATACTTAAATTTCAATAAATAATTCAAATAATATAATAATGTAATTCATTTCCACCAAATCATAAACTGCACCTTGACCTGAAATAAACTTTAAAAACAAATCAAGAAAATTATTAATTCTAAAAAAATTCTCATTATAACGGCGATATACATACACAAAATTTGGTAAGGTACAACGCGGATTATCGATTAAGGAACAAATTCCTCTAAATAGACTAAAATACCGCCAAATTCTTTAAGTTTCAAGATCCTAACTAATACTACCTAGGTTAAAATATACTTTACATCAAAAATAATAGGGTATCTAATCCTAGTTTAAAATCAAAGATTTCATAGCCTCAAAACAATAAAGTTATAATAAAAATTAAAATTTCACCTAAAAACAACATAATAACCTCAAATAAAAATTTAACTATTTTAACCAAATATATTTATTTATATTTATTGTATAACCGCGGATGCTGGCACAAATTTTACCAATAATAAATTAAAATTACTAAATCAAATTCTCATTAATTAATAAAATTCCTTACTGCAAAATAAAACAAATTATTAACATTTAAAATAAATAATCAAAATCATGCAAAAACTCACATATAAAGCAAATTAAAAATAAATAAATAAGCAAGAATCAAACTCATTAAATAAACACATAAAAAAATATCGGGTCAAAGAAAAAATACTAATAAATAAATAAAACAGAATTAAAAAAAGTAAAAAATGAATTCCTCCCTACACAAACACTTAAATCAACAACAACTTAACTCTAACCCAACAAGCTAAATCCTTAACATTTAATTTTAACCACTAACTAAATATTATCTACTATGTAATTTTTAAATATGCACGTTTATAAAAAACTTAAAGCATTTGTATTAATAAGAGTATTATTCATTTGTAGTAATTAGTAATTCTTACAGATCTCATTTTTTTTTTATATCTTTAAATGAGATCTGTAAGAATTACTATTACTTTATTTAATATTAAATACTTAATCTACTAAATATTTAATCAATTAAACCAATTATTATTATTTAGTAATATGTTATATATATATAAGGGTCTATTTTAAATAAGTAATTATTTTTAAATAGGATTAACAATTAATTATTATTATATAAATAATATATATATTAATAATTGAGATTTATATAAATATAAATCATATATATATATATACCTTAATTTTCTGTATAATGCTGTATTATATATAGATAATATGTATTTTATATAAATTAATTATTATTATATAAATAACCCTCTTTTTTAGTAAAATAGGTTATTTTATTTAAATAATTAATTTATATATATATATTACTTATATTAGAAAAGATAAAAATTAAAAAAAAATGAACCCCTCCCTATATAAATATTTAAATAGACAACAACTTAACTCTAACCCAACAAGCTAAATCCTTAACATTTAATTTTAACCACTAACTAAATATACTTAAACTTTAATTAAAAATATAAAAAAATGTTTTAAATTAACATCATAAAATATTCCTAATTAAAGAATTACTTAAACTTTAATTAAAAAATTATAGACAAAAAATGTTCTAAACCAATATCATAAAAAATCATATAAATAAAAATAAACCTCCTAATTAAAGAATTACTTAAACTTTAATTAAAAAATTATAGACAAAAAATGTTCTAAACCAATATCATAAAAATCATATAA